TTGTTATATAATAACTTTAATAATAAAAACATAGGATATTAACATAAATATATATAATATACATATATTAAATGCATAAASTTCKTTTTCTTCTATAAGAATTGAATTTTATTTGTATTTTATTCATTTCAATTTTAGCTTTACAATTCTTAGCTTATCTTATTTTTTAACATGGCGTAGGATAAAACCCACATTTTGATTTTTGTCGCGATTTGAGCCTTTTGTACAAAGGTTCAAAATTCAACTATTTATCAATTTTTATATGTTTTTTAAGATGTTGAATTTTATCTTTGTTCATCTAGATTTTAACCTATAAGTATTAATTTTCTACATCTTTATTTAACCATTACATTCTCATCTATGTTTCAATTTCATGCTTATTTCTATTAAGTTAACATAATTCAATTTAATTTTTGGCTAAATACTATTATCAAAATTGGAAATGAAAATAAGGAAAAAGAAAGAATTCAAAAATTATGAAATCTACAGGATTTGAGTCAATAAATTAAAAGCTCAAATCGCGGCAAAAATCAAAATGTGGGTTTTATCCTACGCCATGTTAAAAAATAAGATAAGCTAAGAATTGTAAAGCTAAAATTGAAATGAATAAAATACAAATAAAATTCAATTCTTATAGAAGAAAAAGAAGAACTAATCAACATTAGGCCAAAAAAAGTGGAAAATACCTAAAATAGACTAAAACGCAAATAAATAAGAGAATTGGTCAAAACAGAAAAACATAATTCAAAATTTCCAAAATGATTAAAATTTTAATAAAAATCAAAATCTAAACTTTCCTTTTAGTAAATTAAAAAAAATGAGATAAGCTAATCTCTGCAAAGCTAAAATTAAGATGAATAAAAATACAAATAAAATTTAACCCTTATAGAGGAAAAAGAAGGGGGGTAGGAATTGAAAAAGGGGGAATATAGGGAAGTACACTACAAAAAGAAGCTAACAAGTTAGAGCTAGATCAATTATAGAGGTTTAAATCATAAGAATCCCAATACATAAAATCATTTACAAAAAAGGGTATTATATAGGATAATAAGTGTAAAGTTAAAATTAAAATGACTAAAATTTAATATTCCTATACTATAAAAAAGAAACGACTGAGTAAAAAAGTTTTAAGAAGAAAAGATCAAATTATTTATAACCCACACTTATTTTAGAAGTTGTTCCTGTTGTTATATAATAACTTTAATATAAAAACATAGGATATTAACATAAATATATATAATATACATATATTAAATGCATAAAGTATTAATTTTTTACATCTTTATTTAACCATTACATTCTCATCTATGTTTCAATTTCATGCTTATTTCTATTAAGTTAACATAATTCAATTTAATTTTTTGGCTAAATACTATATCAAAATTGGAAATGAAAATAAGGAAAAAAAGAATTCAAAAATTATGAAATCTACAGGATTTGAGTCAATAAATTAAAGGCTCAAATCGCGGCAAAAATCAAAATGTGGGTTTTATCCTAAATGCCATGTTAAAAAAGAAAATAAGCTAAGAATTGTAAAGCTAAAGTTGAGATGAATAAAATACAAATAAAATCCAATCCTTATAGAAGAAAAAGAAGAACCAATCGGCATTAGGCTAAAAAAAGTGGAAAATACCTATAAAATAGCCTAAAATACAAATAAATAAAAGAATTGGTCAAAACAGAAAAACATAATTCAAAATTTCCAAAATGATTAAAATTTTAATAAAAATCAAAATCTAAACTTTCCTTTTAGTAAATTAAAAAAAATGAGATAAGCTAATCTCTGCAAAGCTAAAATTAAGATGAATAAAAATACAAATAAAATTTAACCCTTATAGAGGAAAAAGAAGGGGTAGGAATTGAAAAAGGGGGAATATAGGGAGTACACTACAAAAAGAAGCTAACAAGTTAGAGCTAGATCAATTCTAGAGGTTTAAATCATAGGAATCCCAATACATAAAGTAATTTACTTTACCAAAAAGGGTATTATATAGAATAATAAGTGTAAAGTTAAAATTAAAATGACTAAAATTGTTATATAATAACTTTAATATAAAAACATAGGGTATTAACATAAATATATATATATTAAATGTATAAAGTATTAATTTTTTACATCTTTATTTAATTATTACATTCTCATCTATGTTTCAATTTCATGCTTATTTCTATTAAGTTAACATAATTCAATTTAATTTTTTGGCTAAATAATATATCAAAATTGGAAATGAAAATAAGGAAAAAGAAGAATTCAAAAATTATGAAATCTACAGGATTTGAGTCAATAAATTAAAGGCTCAAATCGCGGCAAAAATCAAAATGTGGGTTTTATCCTACGCCATGTTAAAAAATAAAATAAGCTAAGAATTGTAAAGCTAAAATTGAGATGAATAAAATACAAATAAAATTCAATTCTTATAGAAGAAAAAGAAAAACCAATCAACATTAGGCCAAAAAATTGGAAAATACCTAAAATAGACTAAAATGCAAATAAATAAAAGAATTGGTCAAAACAGAAAAACATAATTCAAAATTTCCAAAATGATTAAAATTTTAATAAAAATCAAAACCTAAACTTTCCTTTTAGTAAATTAAAAAAAATGAGATAAGCTAATCTCTGCAAAGCTAAAATTAAGATGAATAAAAATACAAATAAAATTTAACCCTTATAGAGGAAAAAGAAAGGGTAGGGATTGAAAAGGGGGTAAAAAAAGATAAATTTCATTAACTACCATTTATAAAAGGAACTTAAACTTTGTTAGATTGTTAAAGCTATCTAGAAAAATCAAGTATTTTATAAAAATTAAAAAAATGAAATAAATTAGTAAATGCAAAGTTAGAACTAATATGAACATAAATATAAATAAAATTTAACCCTTATAGAGAAAAAAGAAGGATCGAATAAGAAATAGTATTTCCTCTTGAGGTTATCTATTTTATAATTTGTGATATTTCTATTTCAACTAATTTAATAAGTGTTAAAATAATTAAACAAGTATCAACTGGTACTTCAAAGTTTATACTAAAGAAATGGAATATAGCCAAGTGGAAAGGCACTCGTTTTTGGTACGATTATTCAAAGGTTCGAATCCTTTTATTCCAAAAATTTATAATGGCAGCTACACACAATAATAGTATTTATAACTTTGCTGTAAGATGGCTTTTCTCAACAAATCATAAAGATATTGGAACTTTATACTTAATATTCGCGGCAATTTCTGGATTAGCAGGTACTGCTTTATCTTTATTCATTCGAATAAGTTTAGCTCAACCTGGTTCTTCAGCATTAGATTTCAATTATCATTTATATAATGTAATTGTAACAGGTCACGCTTTTATTATGGTCTTTTTCTTAGTAATGCCGGCTTTGATTGGAGGTTTTGGTAATTGGTTCGTTCCACTAATGATCGGAGCTCCTGATATGGCTTTCCCACGAATGAATAACATTAGTTTCTGGTTACTGCCACCATCATTATTATTGTTAATTGGATCAGTTTTATGTGAAGCGGGTGTTGGTACTGGTTGGACTGTTTATCCTCCACTATCTGGAATCACCGCTCACTCAGGAGGTGCTGTAGATTTAGCAATTTTTAGCTTACACTTATCAGGTGCAGCTTCTATTTTGGGAGCTATTAATTTTATTTGTACAATAACAAATATGAGAGCTAAAAATTTACCATTTCACCGATTGCCTCTATTTGTGTGGTCTATTTTCATTACTGCTTTTTTATTACTTCTTGCTTTACCAGTATTAGCGGGTGCTATTACTATGTTATTAACAGATCGTAACTTCAATACAACCTTCTTTGACCCTGCAGGAGGTGGTGATCCCGTTTTATATCAACATTTATTTTGGTTCTTCGGTCACCCAGAAGTATACATTTTGATTTTACCTGGATTTGGTATTATTAGTCACGTAATTGTTAGTGCAGCAAAAAAACCTATTTTTGGTTATTTAGGAATGGTTTATGCTATGATTTCAATTGGAGTACTAGGATTTATCGTTTGGGCTCATCACATGTATACTGTTGGTTTAGATATTGATACACGAGCTTACTTCACAGCTGCCACTATGATTATCGCAATTCCAACTGGAATTAAAATTTTCAGCTGGTTAGCAACTTTATGGGGTAGTTCTGTAGAATTTAAAGCTCCTATTTTATTTGCTTTAGGATTTATTTTCTTGTTCACTGTGGGAGGAGTAACTGGTGTAGTTCTAGCTAACTCAGGTATTGATATTGGATTACACGATACTTATTATGTTACCGCTCATTTCCATTACGTATTATCAATGGGTGCAGTTTTCTCAATTTTTGCTGGAACTTATTATTGGTTTAATAAAATTACAGGTTTACGATATTCTGAATTTTTGAGTCAATTACATTTCTGGGTATTCTTTGTAGGAGTAAATTTAACATTCTTTCCAATGCATTTTTTAGGAGTTGCGGGTATGCCTAGAAGAATTCCAGATTATCCTGACGCATTTTATGTATTTAATAAAATTGCTTCTTGGGGTTCATATGTGTCTGGATTCTCAGTAATTATTTTCTTTGCTGTACTAGCGGATGCTTTATTATCGAAAGAAGTAGCAGAATAATTTAAATAGTTGAGTTTGTAGGTTTTGCTATACTTGGAATTTTTTCAATTTCTTGTTGGCATAATCCTATTCTCACTATGCATTTTTTCCTTTTGTAAGGGTGTGGTAACGGTAACCAGTCAGGCTCATGCCCTGAAAATATAAGTTCAACTCTTATCTCTTACATTTATGAATAGTTCACATAATCGTATTACATCAAGTCCGTTAATTAATCTACCAAGTGGTATAGTTCGACCTAGTTTTTCGTTGTCAAGTCTTTTATTACAACTTCAAATTAGCCTTAAGTCGTTGTTGCCCGTTAATCTACCACGGTTAAATAAAGCATATTTTTTTGCACTAATCGATAGTCATATAATCCATTATCCAACTCCAATTACATTAACTTATGCTTGGAGTTTTGGTTCTCTAGCTGGTATTTGTCTAGTTATTCAAATGGTTTCTGGTATTTTTTTATCAATGCACTACGCTCCAAATGTTGATTTAGCGTTTAGTAGTGTTGAGTATATAATGAGAGATATAAAAAATGGTTGGTTAATTCGTTACGTACATGCGAATGGTGCTTCTATGTTTTTTATAGTTGTTTATTCTCATATTTGTAGAGGTTTATATTATGGTTCTTATATGGAGCCACGTGAATGGCTTTGGGTTTCTGGAGTTATTTTATTCTTTTTAATGATGGGAACTGCTTTCACCGGTTATGTTTTACCATGGGGTCAAATGAGTTTTTGGGGTGCAACTGTAATTACAAGTATGGTTACTGTTATTCCAGTTGTTGGTAGTGCTATTGTTGAATGGTTATGGGGAGGTTATACTATTAAGAATCCAACTCTGAATCGATTTTTTGTTATTCATTTTTTACTACCATTCTTTATTGCTGGATTTACTTTAATTCATTTAGCATTACTTCACAAAGTAGGTTCAAATAGTCCTATAGGATCTGATACTGGAGTAGATGATGTTCCATTTTATCCTTATTATGCTTCTAAAGATTTATTTGCTTTATCTTGTTTTTTAGTTTTTTTTGCTACCTTTGTTTTCTATTTCCCTAATGTGTTAAACCATCCAGATAATTGTATTCCAGCTGATCCTTTTGAAACTCCACGACATGTTGTTCCAGAGTGGTATTTTTTAGCTTATTATGCAATTTTACGAGGTATTCCACATAAAACCGGAGGAATTATTGCTATGTTTGGTTCAATTGCTGTGCTATTTTTAATACCTTTCATTAATTCATCAGAAATTCGGAATACAACATATCGACCTATTTTTAAATTTTTTTTTGGTTATTCCTTGCTGATTTCGTTATTTTAGTTATTGCTGGTCAAAAACCAGTAACAGATACTTATAAACTTGTTTCTCAAGTAGCTACTGTTTATTACTTCATGTTCTTCTTAGTTATTATTCCAGTAGTTGGTAAAATTGAGGCAGCATTAGTTCGGCATAAGTCTTAATTTTAAAGAAATGTTTATTTTATCGGAAAAGTGGCTGAGTGGTTTATAGCGGAAATCTGCTAAATTTCTATATAGAAATTCTCTATATCGTGGGTTCGAATCCCACCTTTTCTAAGTTTAATTATTAAAAATGTATTTACTATTAGTATTTTTATCTATTATCGGTTCTTGTCTTGCTGGATTATTCGGTAGATATTTAGGATCTTGGGGTTCTGCTATAATAACAACAAGTTGTTTATTTTTATCTTTTTTATTATCACTTTTTGTGTTTTATGAAGTTGCGTTTTCAGGTTGTTTTGTTTATATAAAATTAACTACTTGGATTAGTTCGGAAGTTTTAAATATTGATTGGGGTTTTATGTTCGATAGTTTGACTGCCTCTATGTGTGTAGTTGTTACTTTTATCTCATTTTTGGTTCATTTATATTCTACCGAATATATGTCACATGATCCTCATATTTCTCGTTTCATGTCTTACTTATCTTTATTCACTTTCTTTATGCTTATTTTAGTAACAGCTGATAATTTTGTGCAAATGTTTGTTGGTTGGGAAGGTGTTGGTTTGTGCTCATACTTATTAATTAATTTTTGGTTTACTAGAATTCAAGCGAATAAGGCTGCTATAAAAGCAATGTTGATAAATCGTATCGGAGATTTTAGTTTGTTAATGGGAATTTTTTTGATTTTCGTTAATTATAAGTCGATTGATTATGCAAGTGTTGCTGTTCTAACTCCGTTTTTTAAAGATAAAGTTATTAATTTTTTAAATTTAGATGTAAATTTATTAACAGCTATTGGAGTTTTCTTATTTTTAGGAGCTGTTGGTAAGTCAGCTCAGTTAGGTCTACATACTTGGTTACCTGATGCCATGGAAGGGCCAACTCCTGTATCTGCGTTAATTCATGCTGCTACGATGGTTACTGCAGGTGTGTTCTTAATTGTTCGAAGTTCTTTTCTATATGAATTTATTCCTAATGTTTTAGAAATAATTACTATAGTTGGTGCACTTACTGCATTTTTTGCGTCTACAACTGGTTTATTGCAAAATGACTTAAAGCGTGTTATAGCTTATTCTACTTGTAGCCAATTAGGTTACATGGTTTTTGCATGTGGTTTATCGAATTATTCAGTAGGTTTTTTTCATTTATCTAATCACGCATTTTTTAAGGCATTGCTTTTTTTAGGAGCGGGGTCAGTCATCCATGCTGTTGCGGATGAACAAGATATGCGAAAAATGGGTGGTTTAAAATCTCTTCTACCCTTCACTTATGCTATGATGACAATTGGTTCTTTAGCATTAATTGGTTTTCCTTTTTTAACCGGTTTTTATTCTAAAGATTTAATTTTAGAAGTAGCTTATGGTAAATATAGTTTGCCTGGTTATTTTAGTTATTTTTTAGGAACTGTTGGAGCTTTCTTTACAGCTTTTTATTCCACTAGACTAGCCTATCTAACTTTTTTATCGAAGCCTAACGGTTATAAAAAAGTAATTTCTTATGCCGCTGATTCAGGCTTGAATATTTGTATAGCATTGGCTAGTTTATCAATACCTAGTATGTTAGTAGGATATTATACTAAAGATATGATCGTAGGTGTTGGAACTCCGTTTTTTGGAAGCGCTATTTATGTTAATGCTGTTAATATGAATTTATTTGACGCTGAATTTATACCAACCTTTTATAAAACTTTACCTGTAAAATTAAGTTTATTAGGAGTTTTATCAGCTTATTTTTTATATTCATTTAGATCAGATTTATTATTCAAACTAAAAACTTCTTTTGTTGGTAAAAAAATTTATAATTTTTTAAATCGAAAATGGTATTTTGATAAAATTTATAACGAATATTTAGCGCAGTTTTTCTTTAAATTTGGTTATTCAACTAGCTATAAATTTGTTGATAGAGGTATTTTTGAAATTCTGGGTCCTACCGGTTTATCTAGCGTTGCTTTAAAAATTGGTTCTAGTTTACATAAGATGCAAACAGGATTTATTTACCATTATACTTTTTTAATTCTAATGGGAGTAACTTTTCTTTTAGGTTTCCGAGAGGCATTCGTACAGTTTTCATTATTTAATGATCGAATAGTATTTATTTTAGTTTTTGTTTCAGCATTTTTTATTCTATACGAGCCAACTCCTAAGGAAAAAAGTATTAAATAAAACAAAACTTAGAATTAATTGAAAAATACTAAAAATGAAGAGCTAAATATAATAATTTGTCGAATTGTAACCTTTTTTTGTCCAAAAATAAATGTTCAGCTTTGCGAATTTATTTTATAAAGATTCATAGAACTTTTTTATTAGAGGGTTTTGAGTCTGTAGTTACATTGAAAAGTTCATATTTCGTTTTACCAAATATAAATAAAGCTAAGATAGTTGAATTTGAAAAAAGTTTTCAAATTCAATTTGGCGGGTATAACTCAGTTGGTTAGAGTGCTAGATTGTGGTTCTAGAGGTCATAGGTTCAAATCCTATTATTCGCCTAGTTAAAAAGTTTTATAATGCATTAAAGGAATTCCTATACATCAAAAAATAAAAGTGGGTGTTTAACAACAAAATTTTGTAGCGAGTAAAATATTTTGCTGAGAACTACAATTTCCCATTATGGAAAACCAAGTTTTGTTTAATTTAAACTTGTGTTAATTTTATAATTAACATAATTCAACTTAGTGAACTGAATCATCTCAGTAACTAAGAAAGAAATCAACCGAGATAGCATTAGTAGTGGAGAGCGAATGTGCGACTTAGACTAAAAAGTTATAATTTAGAATTTAATTTTTTAAAAAGTCAGAGAAGGTAAAAACCCTGTAAAATTCTATTTAATTTTAACTTTTGATTAAAGTAAATTGATACAAGTCGTGTATTGATTGAATATTGGGGGACCACCCTCAAAGTCTAAAATTTTTGATGTTTGATAGTGAAAAGTACTGTGAAGGAAAGGTGAAAAAGATTTTGTAAAATTGAAAAGATAATGAATTTTAATGCAAACAAACAGTTGTAGCTTTATAAAGTGACAACGTACCTTTTGTATAATGGATCAACAAGTTTATTTTAGTAGCGAGCTTAAGTAAAATATCTACGTAGGCGAAAAGAAATTGAATTTTAAAATGTTTTTAAGTTTCTAAAATAAGACCCGAAACTAAGTGATCTAACCATGAGCTGGTTGAATTTCAAGTAGTAATACTTATTGGAGGACCGAACCCGTGTATGTGGAAAAATACTGGGATGACTTGTGGTTAGGGGTGAAAGGCCAATCAAACTTAGAGATAGCTGGTTTTCTGCGAAATCTATTTAAGTAGAGCGTTTAAAATTTCTTTAATTTGGGGTAGAGCTCTTGATAAGCAATGGGGAGTAAAATCTTACTGAGTTTATTAAAACTTCGAATACAATTTAAAAGACTTTAAGCAGACAGACTATAGATGCTAAGATCTATAGTCGAGAGGGAAACAGCCCAGACTAAAGGTTAAGGTCCTTAAAAATAGTTAAGTGAAAAAAATGTGAAAGAATGATGACAACCGATAGGTAGGATTAGAAGCAGCCAGCCTCAAAAGAAAGCGTAACAGCTTATTGGTCGAGTTTTTTTGCATTGAAAATGTAAAGGGACTTAAACTATTTACCGAAACCGTAGATTAAACAAAAAAAATTGTTTAATGGTAGCAGAACGTCCTGTATGTTTGTGAAAAATTATGGACAACATAATTTAGAAAATTCAGGAGTGAAAATGTTGATATGAGTAACGATAAACAATGTGCGAAACATTGTCGTCTTAAGTCCTAGGTTTCCAAAACAAGGCTAATCCGTTTTGGTAAAAGTTAATCGGTCTCTAAGAGAAAAACGAAAGTTCTAATCGATGGGTAAAAAATGAAATTTTTTTATTAATTTATAGTGACAAAATAAAAATATTATTTTTATTTTATGGTAAAAATAAAAGTTTTATATTATTTTCAAGAAATAGCTTTAAATTTTAAAAACCGTACTTAAACCGACACAGGTGGACAAATTTAGTAAATTAAGACGCTTGAGATAATTATGTTGAAGGAACTCGGCAAAATGACTCCGTAACTTCGGAAGAAGGAGTAACTTTATTAGGGCAACCTTGTAAAGTTGTCACAGAATCGAGGACAGCGACTGTTTATTAAAAACACAGGTCTCTGCTAATTTGTAAAAAGATGTATTGAGACTGACGCCTGCCCAGTGCTGCAAGATTAAAGAAAGAAGTAATTACGCTTCGATCCTAACTCCCAGTAAACGGCGGCTGTAACTCTGACGGTCCTAAGGTAGCGAAATTCCTTGGCATTTAATTGGTGTCCTGCATGAATGGCGTAACGACTGTCCTACTGTCTCCAACATAATCTCAGTGAAATTGAATTTTCCGTGAAGATGCGGAGTACCTGCGGCTAGACGGAAAGACCCCGTGCACCTTTACTATAGTTATATATTGTCATAAAAATTTTTATGTGCAGCATAAGTGGGAGTTGATATTTATTTAATAGTTTCTATTGAATAAATGAGTCTTTGCGCAAGCAAATTACTTAAACGATCTTTGAAATACCACTCTTAAAATTTTTTATTACTAATTTATTTAAAACAGTGTATAATGGGTAGTTTGACTGGGGCGGTCGCCTCCTAAAGAGTAACGGAGGCATACAAAGGTAAGTTTAAATTGATATATACCAATTTTAAAGCGCAATAGTATATACTTGCTTGACTGTAAGATTGACAAATCAAACAGGGACGAAAGTCGGTTATAGTGATCCGATAATTCTAAGTGGAAACGGTTATCGCTCAATGAATAAAAGGTACGCCGGGGATAACAGGCTAATCATTCTCTAGAGACCCTATCGACGGAATGGTTTGGCACCTCGATGTTGGATTATCGCATCCTGGAGCTGTAAGTGGTTCCAAGGGTTTGGCTGTTCGCCAATGAAAGCGGTACATGATCTGAGTTTAGAACGTCGTGAGACAGTTTGGTCCCTATCTACCGTAGGTGTTGAAAACTGAAAGGACTAAATCCTAGTACGAGAGGACCGGAGAAAGCGAATCTCTGGTGAATCGATTGTTATACCAATAGCACTGTCGAGTAGCTAAATTCGTAATAAATAATCGCTGAAAGCATCTAAGCGAGAAATTAACCTTAAAATCAGTTTTTATATAAATGTAAAAGACTATTACATAGATAGGCTTGAAGTGTAAGAATTGTAAAATTTTTAGCTGACAAGTACTAAAATTAAATTACTTAAATTTTTTAACTTTGTGAAATTTTTATACATTATTTCATAATTCAAAATTAGATTTAAATTCAAATTAACTTAATTTTATATAAATATTTTATGTTATTATAATATGAGTTTTATTCTGGCTCAGAATGAACGCTACTAGTATGCTTTACACATGCAAGTCTAACGGAATTATTTTCGTGGCGAACGGGTGAGGAAAGCGCAGACTGCTACCTTTTAGTTCATGACAAAATCATAAATCATGAATATTTTAAAAGTTTTACGATGTTATTTTGTATTTCTGCTAAAAGATGGGTCTGCGTAAGATTAGGTAGTTGGTAAATTTAATAGCTTACCAAGCCTTTGATCTTTAGTTGGTCTTAGAGGATGATCAACCACACTGGAACTGAAATAAGGTCCAGGCTGAGTTTTCGGCCAGCAGTGAGGAATATTGGACAATGGACGAAAGTCTGATCCAGCAATACTAAATGAACGAAAGACGGTTTTTTTGATTGTAAACTTCTTTATTAAGAATGATAATGACATTACTTAAGAATTAGTCCTGGCTAATACTCGTGCCAGCAGTCGCGGTAATACGGGAAGGGCAAGCGTTATTCATCATGACTGGGCGTAAAGAGTCCGTAGACGGTAAAGTAAGTTACTTGTTAAAATTTAAAGCCCAACTTTAAAACAGCTTGTAATACTGCTTTGCTTGAGTTTTATACAGAAAAGTAGAATTTTATACGAAAGGGTAAAATCTGTAAATATATAAAGGAATACCATTAGCGAAGGCGACTTTTTGGTAAAAACTGACGTTGAGGGACGAAAGTATGGGTAGCAAACAGGATTAGAGACCCTGGTAGTCCATACTGTAAATTATGAGTGTTGAAATTTAATGTAAAAATTAAAATTTATTTAGATTTTTAAGCTAACGCTATAAACACTCCGCCTGAGGAGTACGATCGCAAGGTTGGAACTCAAAGAAATTGACGGGGGCTAATACTAGTGGTGGAGCATGTGGTTTAATGCGATAATCCGCGCAAAACCTTACCAATTCTTGACATAATATTAAATTTTTATTTTTATTTATTGCTGATAATTAAAAAAATGAAATATTACAGGTGTTGCACGACTGTCGTCAGTTCGTGTCGTGAGATGTTTGGTTAGTTCCCTTAACGAACGCAACTCTTGACTTTAATTATTTACTTTTCTAAAATATTTTAGAAAAAGCTTTAAAGTTACAGTCAATTATAAGTTGAAGGAAGGAAGAATTAAGCCAAGTCAATGTGACCCTTATGAATTGGGCTACACACGTGCTACAATGAAAATTACAAAAAGTAACTAAAATTAAATTTTTGTTAATCTCCTAAAAGTTTTCCCAGTTCGGATTGTAAGCTGCAACTCGTTTACATGAAGTTGGAATCACTAGTAATCGCAAATCAGAATGTTGCGGTGAATATGTCAATTAGCCTTGTACAAACCGCCCGTCACATGCAGAAAGTTAGTTTTACTTGAAGGTTTGACTTTGTTCTAACCGATTGAAAAATTAGCGATTTGGATGAAGTCGTAACAAGGTAGCTGTACGGGAACGTGTAGCTGGAAAAATATGAAAATCAATTAGGTGATTTTATAGGTTCAATCCCTATTTTCATATCTTTAACCTGAACTCGTTTTGAACTCAAGTGTTTATTAAAATTTTTTTCAAATACTATTTGTAGGGAATCATTTAAAAAATTTTAATTGTTTAATTTCGTAAAAATGTATACTAATAAAAAATTTGTAACATTTTATAAAAAAATTTCAATCTTTTTTCTTCTATAATCTATAAATTATATATTTTATTAAATGAATTCTAATACATTGTTTATAATATTTTCCTCTCTTTTAGTTTTTTGTGCTTTTATGGTTATTGTTTCAAAACATCCCGTTTTTTCTTTACTATTCCTTGTTGGGTGTTTTATTTTTTCATCGTTCTTACTATTTTTGTTAGAATGTGAGTTCTTAGCTCTACTTTTCATTGTGATTTATGTTGGTGCAATAGCTGTTTTATTTTTATTTGCTATTATGATGTTAGATACAAAATCAATCAATTTATCAAAGAATGCTTTAAAATATATTCCTATTGGTTTTGTTTTTTTCATTTTCTTCCTTATTCCTTTGTTAAATTTAGTTTCTGATCATTTTAATACTAATTTTTTAGCAAATTCTTTTTACTTTAATAAATATCAAAACTGGTATGACATGGTTGATTCTGTATCCGACGTCGAAGTTTATGGTCACGTTTTATATTCTTACTTTGTTTTACATTTTTTAATTGCTGGTTTTACATTATTACTTGTTTTAATTGGAGTTGTTTATTTAACAAATAATTTTAATAAAAGCCAAATATTAGAACAGTCTATTTCTAAACAATTATCTCGAAATTCGAGTTTCTTCTTTGACAAATTTGATGGTAAATAATTTATATAATGTAGTTTCTTTACAGTCTTTTACTGTATTTCCTGAGTATTTTATTACTCTTAGTATTATTTATATATTAATAGTGATTACTTTGATCACTTATAATTCAAATGGGCTAATGTTACAAAAGGCGGTTAGTGAGTGTATGGCTTTAACACTTTTTATGGCATGCTATTTAATTCTAAACGATGATCTTACTTCAGCATCGTATTTCATGGATATTTTGTCATTTAGTAACGCTGTAATCTATGACTCTCTTGCATCTTTTACACGCTTTTGGTTATGCTTTTTTTCAGGGCTTTATTTTCTATTTGTTGCCGATTCTTTAAAAGAGCAAAAGTTAACATCATTTGAATATTTAATTATTATTTTATTTTCTGTTTTAGGTTTACTGATCATGTGTAGTAGTAATGATTTATTGCTTACTTATTTAGCAATCGAATTATCTAGTCTTGCTTTATATGTTTTAGCTTCTTTCAAAAAAACATCAAGTTATTCGGTTGAAAGTGGTATAAAATATTTTATTACTGGTGCCGTTTCGTCTGCCTTTTTTTTATTAGGAAGTTCATTTATTTACGGCTTTACTGGATCTATAAATTTTTTTGATTTTTATCGAATGTATAATGCTTCTATTTATGATTATGTTATGGTACAATGGTTTCCTGGAATAGGCTATTTACCAAGTTTTTTCTTTGAGTCGTGGCTTTTTTCATTTAGCTTTAGAGCAAGTTACGCTAGACTTATTGAAGTTTACGATTTGACTTTTGACGATTTATTGTTTGGTTATACCATCGACTATTTTAATTTTGTTGAAATAGGTTTAACTTTAATTTTATTTAGTTTATTTATCAAATTAGCAGCAGCTCCGTTTCATTTATGGTCGTTAGATGTTTATGAAGGATCTCCTACTAGTTCAACGATATTCTTTGCAGTAATTACTAAATTAAGTATACTGGTAGTTCTAATCAGACTTTGTCACATGGCTTTCTTTGAGATAAAAGAATGGTGGGACTTTTATTTCTTATCTATTGGAGTTTTTAGTATTTTCGTTGGTTCGTTTGGAGGATTAAAGCAACGAAAATTAAAAACTTTATTAGCGTATAGTTCTACTAGTCACATGGGTTACATATTAATTGCAATGGGTTCCGACACTTTTACTGGAGTTCAAATGGCATTAGTTTATATGATAATTTATATGATTTCTAGTTTATGCGTGTGGTCGATTCTATTGTTTTTAAGATTAAAAAGAAAAAATATTACGACTAAATACAATAAAGAATTAGGTGATCTCGCATTACTAAGAAAATCAAATATACCTCTTTCTTTAGCATTATCTCTAACTATGTTCTCTATTGCAGGAATTCCACCTCTTGTTGGATTTTTAGCTAAATTGGGTGTATTTTTGCCTTTAATTATTAATTCTTATTATTTACCAGCTTTAGCTAGTATTGTATTTAGTGTGGTTTCTACTTTTTATTATATTAGACTAATAAAGGTTTTATACTTCGAAAATATTTTAGTAGGAAAATTATATTATCCTATAAACTCAGAAAAAACTATTATTTTAAGTGTTTTAATATTTGCGCTAATTTTTTTATTTTGTAACCCAACTTTATTATATTTAGCTTGTTATAAGATTTCTTTGGCTCTATTTGTGGATCCTGTTACTTATTCAAGTCTTCCTATCGATTATCCTTTTAATAAATAAAGATGGAATAGTTCAGTTGGTTAGAACGTTGGAATCATGATCCAAATGTCAGGGGTTCGAGTCCCTTTTTCATTAATGATTTATATTTTAAAAATAGATGCATTCTTAGCTCAGTTGGATAGAGCAACAGTTTTCTAAACTGATGGTCATAGGTTCAAATCCTATAGAGTGTAATAAACAAAAATTATGGTAAAAAATTTATTAATATATACTTTATTATTCCCAATTTTTGGGATTGTTTTATTATTATTTACCCCTGCAAAAAAACTGAAATTGATGAAGCTTATAGCCTTAACTTCAGCTTCTTTATCTTTTACTACCTCTTTGCTAGTTTGGGGTTTTTTTCAAAATTCTGTAGGTTCTTTTCAATTTGTGGTTAAACTATTTTGGTTTCCTAACTTTAATATAAATTTTATTTTAGGTGTAGATGGAATTTCTTTATTTTTTTTACTTTTAACAACTTTATTAATACCTTTGTGTCTTTTAACTAGCTGGAATTCCGTTAGTACAAATGTAAAAGAATTTTTAATAGCTTTTTTAGTATTAGATTTCTTTTTAATTGGAACTTTTTGTGTATTAGATTTATTACTTTTTTATATTTTCTTTGAAAGTGTACTGATTCCAATGTTTTTGATTATTGGTATTTGGGGTTCTAGAGAACGAAAAATACTAGCATCTTACTATTTTTTCTTATATACTTTATTAGGATCAGTCGTTATGCTTTTATCGATACTTTATATATTTAGCCAGGTTGGAACTACTGATTACGAAACTTTATTAACATTTGGGTTTTCAGATATCGAACAAAAAATAATGTGGTTAACTTTTTTTATAGCATTCGCTAGTAAAGTTCCTATGCTTCCTGTTCATTTATGGTTACCTGAAGCACATGTCGAAGCCCCTACAGCAGGTTCGGTTATCTTAGCTGGAGTGTTATTAAAATTAGGGACCTATGGTTTTATTCGTTTTTCTCTTCCTCTTTTTCCTAAAGCTTCGTTTTTTTTTACTCCACTTGTGTATACTATTGCTGCTGTTGGAATTATTTACACTTCGTTTACTGCTATTCGTCAAACTGATTTTAAACGAATTATTGCTTATACATCCATAGCTCACATGAATCTAGTTATAATTGGTATTTTTAGTTTCAATAATATAGGTCTTGAGGGAGCTATTTTACAAAGCTTAAGTCATGGTTTTGTTGCAAGTGCTTTATTTCTTGTAATTGGAGTTGTTTATGATCGATACAGAACTAGAATTGTTCAGTACTATGGAGGACTTGCCACAGTTATGCCTTTATATATAGCAGTATTTCTGTTCTTTACCATTGCTAATATCGCTTTTCCAGGAACAAGTAGTTTTGTCGGTGAATTTTTAATATTAGTAGGTTCATTTAAAGTTAATACAACAATTACTTTCCTAGGAGCAACTGGAGTAATTATTAGTGGAGCTTATTCATTATGGCTATTTAACAGAATTGCTTTTGGAAATTTAAAAATTCAGTACACTCAAACATTTTTAGATTTAAGTTTTAGAGAAAGTATATTATTTTTACCTTTAATTTTAGGTACTTTCATTATTGGTATTTATCCTAATATATTTTTAAGCTCAATTCATATGAGTGTAAATTATTTAGTAGAATTACTTTATTTTTAAATGGTTTATTTATTTGAATCAGAGTTACCGGAAAATAAGTCGGTTTCTTTCGCAATGACACGTGTCTTTGGTATAGGACAATCTAATTCGAATCTAATTTGTAAAAAATTAGGTTTCTCAAAAAATTTAAAAATAAAAGATTTAACTAAAGAGCAGATTTCGAAACTTGCTCAGTCTTTGGAATCTTCTAATATAATGGTTTTAGGTGATTTAAAAAAAATAAAATCTTTAGATAAAAATCGTTTATTTTCTATAAAATCTTATAGAGGGATAAGATTGCGGCAAGGATTACCCGTACGAGGTCAAAGAACTCATACGAATGCGAACACTTCCAAAAAGCGATTTTTATAATTTAAAAATTTTATTTTTTTTAAAGTAAGAAAGTTGGTAGCAAAAATGTTACAAATGAGACAACTAATAAGAATGTTAAAAAGTTCCTTAATTATAAGTTCAAATCTTATTTCTTACAATGAATATCTTACATAATTTAATAAATATTAACTCGAGTAAAAAAAATAAAAGCGGTAAAGTGTCTAATACTTTATTACTAAAAGAACAATTTAAATATTTAAAAACAACTCATTCTTATCATCTAGTAGATCCTAGCCCTTGGCCTATTTTTGCGTCTTTTGGTGCTTTCATGTTAACTAGCGGAGTTGTTTTATATATGCATAAATTTATAGGAGGGTGGAATCTTTTAATTACAGGATTTTTGATTGTTTTATACACAATGTATACCTGGTGGCGAGATATTGTTCGAGAAGCTACATTCGAGGATACACATACTGTTACTGTTCAAAAAGGTCTACGATTAGGAATGATTTTATTTATTGTTTCGGAGATTATGTTTTTTTTTGCATTCTTTTGGGCATTTTTTCACTCTAGTATCGCTCCAACCTATAACTTAGGTGGAGTGTGGCCACCAAAAGCTATTAGTACTATTAGTACTTACACTGTTCCTTTAACAAATACTTTTATTTTATTAACTTCAGGTGCTAGCGTAACTTGGGCTCATCATGCTTTATTATCAAGAGCTAAAAAGCATACTTTAGTAGCTTTACTTTTCACTCTAGTTTTAGCTACTATTTTTACTTGTTTACAGGGTTTCGAGTATGTAAATGCACCTTTTACTATTAGTGATGGTATATATGGTTCTTGTTTCTACATGGCAACTGGATTTCATGGATTTCACGTTTTCGTTGGAACTATTGCATTATTAGTTTCATTTATTCGTATTGTACTAAATCATTTTACAAATAGACACCATTTTGGTTTTGAATCTGCCATTTGGTATTGGCATTTTGTAGATGTTGTTTGGTTATTCTTATTTATAAATGTATACTGGTGGAGTAATAAATAAATTTTCATGGCAAATTTTGATTATAATATGATGTTTTTTTTCGAAGACTCTTTAATAAAAAAAGAATATTCTGTTCTTTTAACTTTTTTAGTAATTGCTGTTTTATTAACCATTGTTATTATTGGTGCGTCTTATTTTTTAGTTAGACAAAATCCCGATCCTGAAAAATTATCGGCTTATGAGTGTGGCTTTGAGCCTTACGAAGATACTCGTCATACATTTGACGTTCGATTTTGTGTAATTGCTATTTTATTCATTATTTTCGATATCGAAATTATGTTTTTAATCCCTTGGTGTGTTTCTTTAGCTAAATTAGATCTATTAGGTTTTTGGTCTATGATTGATTTCTTATTTGAGTTAGGTATTGGGTTTTTTTACGTCTGGTATGTTCGTGCGTTAGACTGGGACTAAAAAATATTCTTTCGTTAAATTGAATATTAAATAATAAAAATGTTTTTTAAAACACTTCTATCCCTGTGTTTATAATTATAAGTAATTGGTTCGGAGATAGTAGTTCAGCATATCAATTAGGATTTCAAGATCCTGCCACTACAGTTATGGAGGGTATTTTTTTATTTAACCTTCATTTATTGTTTGTAATTATTGCGATTGTGACTGTAGTAGCTTGGTTATTATTTTTAGTTATAAGAAACTTTATGGAATTTAGTAACAGTAAACCAAGTAATTTTACTCATAATAACGCATTAGAAATTATTTGGACTTCTGTTCCTGCTTTAATTCTTTTAAGTATAGCTTCACCGTCTTTTTCTCTTTTGTATAGTTTAGACGAAATTTCAAATCCTGAGTTAACTTTAAAGATTTTAGGTCACCAATGGTATTGGAGTTACGAAATTTCTGATTTCAACTCTTGTTCAGGTACTCAGCATTTAAAATATTCTTGTTATATGCTTACTGATGAGTCATTAAAAGAAAAAAATGCAATGGGTTTTTTTCGGAATTTAGAAACAAATAAACGTGTTATCTTACCTACAAATACCCACTTGCGATTGTTAATTACTGCAGTAGACGTATTACATAGTTGGACTATCCCATCTTTTGGAATAAAAGTAGATGCTTGCCCAGGAAGATTGAATCAAGCTAATTTATTCATTAAGAGATTTGGACTTTTCTTTGGACAGTGTAGTGAGATTTGTGGTGTTAACCATGGATTTATGCCTATTGTTTTATTTGCAGTTCCATCTGTACAGTATCATTATGTGATAATGTCAAATTTAGAGTTTAATTAATAAGTTAAAAGCTTATAGCTCAGTTGGTTAGAGCATGTGCCTGATAAGCGCAAGGTCGGTAGTTCAAGTCTACTTAAGCTTAGCAGTCTATAATAAAATTTGTATTTTAAATATATTTTATGACTTTTAAAAAAAAGGATTTATTAAAAAAAGTAAAAAATTTTACTTTAAATTTCGGACCACAGCATCCAGCTGCGCACGGTGTTTTAAGATTATTACTTGAGTTAAAAGGTGAAACTGTGATAAAAGCAACTCCACATATCGGACTTTTACATAGAGGAACCGAAAAATTAATAGAATATAAAAATTATTTACAAGCTTTGCCATATTTTGATCGATTAGATTATGTGTCTATGCTAGCTCAAGAGCATTCATATTGCTTAGCTGTTGAAAAATTATTGAATTGTAAAATTCCTGAAAGAGCGAAATATATTCGTGTAATATTTGCCGAAATTACTCGTATTTTAAATCACTTGCTTGCAGTCGGCTGCCATGCTATGGATGTTGGTGCTATGACTCCTATGCTTTGGGGTTTCGAGGAGCGTGAAAAATTGATGGAGTTTTACGAAAGAGTTTCTGGTGCAAGAATGCATGCTTTTTATTTTAGACCTGGTGGTGTTCATGTAGATCTGCCTAAAGGTTTGCTTTCAGATATTTATATTTTTGTAGAGCAGTTTACTAATAGATTATTAGAAATTGAGGAAATGTTGTCTGAAAACCGAATTTGGAAACAGAGACTAATTGATGTAGGAGTTGTTTCTTCTAAAGACGCTATGGATTGGGGATTTAGTGGAGTAATGCTAAGAGGTTCGGGTATAAACTGGGATTTAAGAAAAAGTCAACCTTATGAGATATATGATCAAATTGATTTTGCTATTCCAGTTGGAACAAACGGTGATTGTTATGATAGATATTTAATTAGAATTATTGAAATGAAAGAGTCATTAAATATAATTTCACAATGTTTAAATAAGATTCCAGAAGGATTAGTTAAGACAAATGACAATAAACTATGCCCACCGACTAGAACTGAAATGAAATCTTCTATGGAAGGTATGATTCATCATTTTAAAATTTACACAAATGGAATTTCTATTCCAGCTAATGAAACTTATACAGCAACTGAAGCACCAAAAGGTGAATTTGGTGTTTATTTAGTTTCAGACAATACTAATAAACCTTACAGGTGTAAAATAAAAGCACCAGGATTTGGTCATCTGCAAGCTTTAGACTATATGTCACGTGGCCACATGCTAGCTGATGTTGTAACTATTATTGGAACTCTAGACGTTGTTTTTGGTGAAATTGATAGGTAAAAAAATGACAAAATATATTCAGTTATTATCTGATGGAAGTATAAATTTAACTACTTTATCTAGTCCAGCTTTTAAGCAATTTAAAGCATATGATAAAGATCATAAAAACTTTTTTTTAAACAAAAAACAAACCACTAATTTTACTAAAACTTCTTATCAGTCTGTTAAATATAAAAAACAATATTTAAAATTTTAAATTAATATAAATGCTATTATCTATAAGTGAAAATATAATTAAAATATTACCAATCGTAAGATTCGAACTTTATAATGAAGAAGAAGCAGTATTTTTAACTCCAACTAACTCCATAGTAAACGTGATGCAAGTTCTTAAAAATCATTTTAATTATCGATTTAAAGTTTTAACTTGTGTTTCAGGAGTAGACTATCCTGAAAACTTATATAGATTTCAAGTTGTCTACGATCTTTTAAGTATTCATTACAATGGAAGAGTTAGAATAAAAATTTTAACAGATGAATTAACTCCAGTACACTCTATTCAAAAAGTATTTCCAGCAGCAGGATGGTGGGAATCTGAAATTTTTGACATGTATGGTATATTTTTTCTTAATCATTCAAGTTTGACTCGTTTATTAACTGATTATGGTTTTCAAGGTTACCCGTTAAGAAAAGATTTTCCTTTAAGTGGATATACTGAAGCACGGTACAATGTAACAAAAAATCGAGTTGTATACGAAAATGTAGAATTAGCTCAAGAATATAGAACTTTTGAGTTTATTTCACCATGGGAAGTTTTTAATAAAAAATAAGCATGAAAAAATTATTTGCAAAAGATAAAAAATTAAGATCACAATTTTCTGAGATAGAAAAAAAATATTTAATATTAAAATCTATTTACAAAAACTCAAATTTTTTTACTTTAGTACGATGGAATGCGTATCTAAAATTGAATTTATTATCCACAACTAATAATAAAACTAAATTTTCAAATCGATGTGTCGCAACTATAAACAAAAAAAGATTTAATAAAAATACTAATTTTTCAAGACATGTTCTGTTAAAATTGATTCGACTAGGTAAAATAAATGGAATGAAAAAATCTAGTTGGTAAACTTCTTTTTTTGCTATGAAACTACACGTATAATTGAAATAATCTTATCACAAGATGTGATAAGAGGGTATGCTAAAGGTTCGAATCCTTTTATTTCAATATATATTTTACATATATAATTATTATCATAAATGCTAAAAGCTCCATTAGAACAATTTCAAATATTATCATTAGTAAATATTAAATTTTTAAACTTAGACTTTTCAATAACAAACTTTTTATTAATTAACATATTAGCTTTAACTATTTTTTCAAGCCTTATTTATTTAAGCAGCGCAAGAGTAGAAGCCAGCTCTTTTCAAAAAACATCAATTTATTTTAATCCAAACGCATGGCAAAAAACAATTGAGGGTATTTCAGAAGCATCTGCTCAATTAATTTCTGATATAATCACTACAGATAACCAAAAATATGTTCCAATTATCTCTGTAGTGTTTAATTTCATTTTATTCAGTAATTTGATTGGTTTAATACCTTATACTTTTACAGCAACTAGTCACGTAATTGTTACTTTTACTTTATCATTTTCAATTTTCATTGGAATTACTATTATGACTTTTGAAAAGTATAAAATGCAAGGATTTGCGTTATTCCTTCCAGCAAACAGTAGTTTCTTTTTAGCTTTAATTTTAGTTCCTATTGAATTTATTTCTTATATTGCTCGACCTATTAGTTTAGGTATGCGATTATTTATTAATTTAATGGCTGGACATAGCTTATTAAAAGTTATTATAGGTTTTGCTTGGAGTATGTTACTACTTGAGAATTTAACTTCTTTAGGACTAATTTTACCAATGGTTATCGTTGTTATATTATTTGGTTTAGAATTGGGAGTAGCTTTAATTCAAACTTATGTATTTGTTATTTTAACTTGTATTTATATCCAAGACGGAAGTTAATAATTTTCAATAATTAAACTTTTATGAAAGCTTATCATATAACATTTTCTTCAAAAAATAAGAATTCCTTAAACAATGCTTTTTTATTTTTATTAAATGATTTTAAAAAATCTGGTCTAAAAAAGCATTTTAAGAAAAAAACAAAAAGGCGTATTTTAACAATTTTAAAATCACCACATGTAAACAAAAAAGCTCAAGAACAGTTTGAGAGTCATATGTTTTCTAGACAATTATCAAGTTATAATTTTAATAAATTTAAAAATGTATTTTTCTTGAAAAACATTAAAGAAAAAATTTTATCAGATTTAAAACTTAAAATTAAACTTTCTTTGAATAAAAAAAAAGAAAAAAGTTTAGAAATATCGATGTTTCACCCAAATAATTTTAAAATAAGAAATTATACAAAAAAACTAAATCAATCTGTGGAACTTAACAAAAAACGAGCTAATAATTTAACTCAATTTTCTACTAAACAAATACAGACATTAAATATGTTAAAAGTGTTTGATGTATATGGAGAGTTAATTATAAATAATTCTTAAAAAGTTTAGATAGCTCAGTTGGTAGAGCAAAGGACTGAAAATCCTTGTGTCGGCAGTTCAAACCTGCCTCTAGACAAAAATAAATTTAGAATGAAAAATCATCTATATTGTATGTTTGATACTATCAAAAAAGGTCAACTTTCTCGAAGAAACTTTGTCTATAACGAAAGGAAAAAAATATGTGAATCTTTTTTAAAAATTCTTTGGGATGAAGGTTTTATTCTTGGTTACGTTTTGTCCCCTAATAAAATTAAAATATTTCTAAAATATAAAAATGGCAGTCCTGCTATCAATTCTATAAAATCGATATCTAAGCCTAGCCGTCGTGTTTATTATTCAATAAAACAAATTTGGAAAATAGATTCAACAAAGTCTTTTATTATATTTTCAACAAACAAAGGATTACAATCAATTAATAATTGTAAAAAATTAAAAATAGGAGGTGAGCCATATATAATTATAAAGTAAAAAAATCTACTGATCTATGGAAAAAACACATAATAATAAATATATAATTAAAATACCAAGTCACATTACAATTTTATATTTGTCTGATAAAAACATACTTACGGTCATAGGCCCTCTGAAAAGAAAATCTTTAAAACTAGAATTGAAGGTATTTGTAAGTGAAGACCAAAAAACAATTGTAGTAAGCTCAGAGCCTTGCTCAAAAATATCAAACAAACAAAAAAAAAATATTAATGCTCTAAAAGGAACTACTGCAGCACTCATTAAACAAGTCATTCTAGAAACTTCATATTTATTATATCAAAAACTAAAATTTGTTGGTATTGGATACAGAACTTTTGATGTAGATAATTTTGAAAATAGATTACTGATGTTTAGATTAGGCTATAGTCACCCAATCTTTTTTAAAATAAATGAAGAAGCCAAGATTTTTTGTTTAAAAAGAATAAAATTATTTATATATGGAAATTCCTATCAAAATATAACTCAAACAGCAGCACTAATTAGATCGTATAAAAAACCAGAACCATATAAAGGAAAGGGTATTTTATATGAGAATGAGAAAATTAATATAAAAGAAGGTAAAAAAGTATAAATATAAAAACAAAAAGTTATCTAAAAAACAATTCTATGAAAATAAAAAGAATACAACAACGTAGAAATAAACTAGTAAAACTTAAATTGATACAAACTAAAATTTATACTAAAGAGCAATACTTAGAAAATATCAAAATTGAAGATATAGAGTATCGATTAAAAAAAATTTGTTATTTAATTTATAAATACAATGTATTTAATAAAAGAATTTTATTTGTTGGGCTACCCTTTAATATAACTTTAAAACTACAAGAATTAATTAAAAATACTAAACATATTTTTATTCCTAATTCGGTATGGCTAAATGGAGCTATAAGTAATAAGAATACAAATTTTTCAAATTTATTAAAAAATAAAAACACCACAAAAAATCAAATATCAGAACTTTTATTTCAATTAAAAAAAAATATTGATTTAGTAATTGTAATTAATAACTCAGATAATAGTAATGACGTATTAAATGAGGGTTACGTTGCTAGAATTCCTGTTATAATGCTAAACACAAATTTAAACATCTGTTTTAATAAACCTAGTTACAAAGTACCTGGTAATTTTAAATTTGTGAATAAAAAAACAAGAAATAATTTATTTTACTCATTACTAATTTCAACTTTAAGAAAAGGTTCTAACAAAATGGTCAAAACTCATTACAAAGTTGTAATGAAAAAACCTAACAAAAAATCTATTAAAGAGAATTATAAAAAACTACCTAAAAAAAGTTATAAGAAAATAATTAAAAAGATCTAACAACTAATTAAAATGATTTTTAAAAAAAGAAATACAAAATTCAAGCCTTTATATAAAAAACTTATAAATCTTAGGGAAAATGTGTTAAATAAAAAAAAGGTCCTGAAATTTGACAAAAAAAAATGGGGTAAATTTATTCATTTTTACAAAGGAAAATTAAAATGGTACCGAAAATTTAAACCTAATAACCAAGATTTGTATGTTGTTTCAAAACATCCTAATAGATACACAGCTTATAAAAAGAATTTTAAAAACACACTTCAAGCTTATAAGGCTTTAAAACTTTTTTTAGGTAATACACAAAAAAGAATTTTAAAGGGCAGCATTTTAAAGGCTAAAAATAAAAAAAATAAAAATATTAATAAAGTTTTCATAGAACTACTCGAAAAACGGCTAGATCTAGTTTTATATAGATCTAAATTTTGTCACAGTGTTAGAAACGCGCAACAATTTATTTCACATGGACGCGTTTTAGTAAACAACAAAATTGTGAAGAGTAAATCTTATAATTTAAACAAAGGTGATTTAATTTCAATCGAACCGAAATACTATAAACAATTTGAATCAAATATTAGAAAAGCTATCCATTGGCCAATACCACCGAAACATTTGATTATTAATTATAAAACAATGCAAATCGTTTTCGGTGATATAAAAAATCTTAATACTTCTACTTTATTTCTGTTTAACTTAAATTTAGAAAAAATTCTTGTTGATTTAAATAAACAATAAATTTTTCTTCAGTAGCTCAGCGGTAGAGCAAGTGGCTGTTAACCACCTGGACGTTGGTTCAAATCCGGCCTGAAGAGAACTAAATAAAATATTATACATTAATATAGATTATGGAGATAATCGGACTCGAACCGATAACTTTATGCTTGCAAAGCATACACTCTACCAATTAAGTTATACCCCCTATTATTAAATTTGTATATAATTTTTCTTAAAAACTATTATATGAATTTTTAAATTTCAAGCTACTTTTAAACGAGTAAAAATTTGGTGATCCTAATTTTTTTTCTCGAAATTTTTTAACACCAAAAAATGAAGGAAGTAAGCTCTCAATAGATATTTTATAATAAATAACTAAAACAACCAATAAAGACCAAAGAAGAGGCAAAATAATTAAAGAATCAAGCTGTGCCATGAAATTTACGTAAAGATATGAATGCTCGTTTGGTGGAATTGGTAGACACGTCAGACTTAAAATCTGATTCTTCTATAAAGAGTATCGGTTCAAGTCCGATAACGAGTAAAATTTTTGTAAAAAAAAATCGTTTTGCCAAAATGATGGAATTGGTAGACATGCTAGGTTTAGGTTCTAGTTCTTCTGAAGAGTAGGGGTTCGAGTCCCCTTTTTGGTAAATAAAATTTTATTGATATGCCTACTTATAATCAACTTTTAAAAAATAAAAGAAAACCTAGAAAAAAATTAAATAAAACACCTGCACTAGAAGGGTGTCCACAAAAAAAAGGAATTTGTACAAAACTTGTTTTCAGAACTCCTAGAAAACCAAATTCAGCCTTACGTAAATTAACAAAATTACGATTATCCAACCAAAAAAGAGTATATGCATATATACCAGGCGAAGGGCATAATCTTCAAGAGTACTCAACCGTATTAATGAGAGGAGGCCGTGTGAAAGATTTACCTGGAGTAAAATATCATTTGGTGAGAGGAAAGCTAGATTTTGCAGGATTGAAAGACCGAAAAACATCGAGATCTAAATATGGTACAAAAAACCTAAAAAGATTTTTATAATAAAACTAAATGAAAATAAAAACCAAATTAATTAATCATTTAACATTAAATGGTAAAAAAGAAACTAGTGAGAAAAATTTATTAAAAAGCGTAAAGGAATTACAAAAAAACTCAACAAAACGCTTTAGTAAAGTTTTTCAATTAGCGTTAATTCATTCAACTCCCATTTTTAAACTTCATAAAATTAAATTAAAAAAAAGAAAAAAAGTAAAAATAACAGGTTTCGAGAGATACCTGGATTTTTTAAAAACTAGAACATCTAGAATTTCTCTGGCGCTAAAATTTATTCTAAAGAATTCAAAAAAAAATATTGAATATTTTAGTCAAAGTCAAAGTCTATCAAAAGAAATCTTGATTTGCTCCAAAAACAAAGGAGAGAGTGTAAAAACCAAGAGCGAATTACAGAAAAATGTTTTAGCTAAAAAACATTTTTTCAGATACTATAGATGGAAGTAGTTTATTTTAAAGTATAATAATACACTTAATAGGAGTTGAACCTATAACCTTTGGGACCGAAATCCAACGCTCTATCCAATTGAGCTATAAGTGCAAATAATCAATCATGATTCAACAGCAAACTATTTTAAAAGTTTCTGATAATTCAGGAGCTAAAACTGTCAGATGTATAAGAGTCTTAGGTGGATTTAGAAAAAAATATGCTAAATTAGGAGACAATATCATAGTCTCAGTACAACAACTTAGAAATAAATCAAAAAAAACATCAAAAGTTAAAAAGGGAGAAGTTTATAAAGCATTAATAATCAGAACAAAAGTTCCTCACAAAAAAAAGGATGGTTCACAAATATGGTTTGGCGAAAATTCTGTAGTATTAGTAAATAAACAAGAGAATCCTGTTAGTACAAGAATTATTGGACCTCTACCCAAATTATTAAAAAAGAAAAAATTTCAAAAATTTATAAGTATGTCTTCTGGATTAATCTAAAAAACTAAAATGAACTTTATAGAAAAATTTTATTCTAAAACTTTAAAATATGATTTAATTAATAAGTTTTTATACAAAAACACAAAAACAATACCACAAATAGAAAAAATTATTTTAAACTTTGGATGTAAAACAAGTGATTTAAAAACCTTGTCAACTAGTGCGTTAGCGTTAGAGTTAATTACAAACCAAAAAAGTACTCTAACTCTAACAAAACACAATAATGTTTTATTGAAAATTAGAAAAGGACATCCTGTAGGTTGTAAAGTGACACTGAGAAAGAAGAAAAGCTTTGCATTTCTAACTAAAATGCTGATAGACATTTTTCCTAAGTTAAAAAATTTTGAAGGATTAAAAACTAGTAAAAAAATGAAAGAAAATATTTTTTCGTACGAATTAGTCGATACATTTAGTTTCCAAGAATTAGAAGAAAATTATTATTTATTTAACAATTTACGGAATTTACATGTAACAATAGTAATGACATCAAAAAAAAAAGAAGAACTACAATTTATTTTTAATTCAATAAAGATACCATTTGAAAAGAAATAAAAAGCAGGTATAACTCAATTGGTAGAGTGTAATCTTGCCAAGATTAAAGATAAGGGTTCGAATCCCTTTACTTGCTTCTTTATGGATAAGTGGTCGAGTGGTTTAAGGCGTTAGTTTTGAAACTATTGTATTGAACAAATACCGTGGGTTCGAATCCCACCTTATCCTAACTCTAAAAGGCTAAATAACATAAATCAGGTTAATGTGTTAGATTGCAAATCTTAAAATATCGGTTCAAATCCGGTTTTAGCTTAAAAATCCATGATCTTAATATTAATTACTATTTTAAAAATTCTTAGTATTGTTGTTCCATTGTTAATCGCCGTTGCTTATTTTACTATCGCAGAACGGAAAATTATGGGTTCTATCCAAAGACGTAGAGGACCTAACGTTGTAGGTTTTATAGGTTTACTACAGCCATTAGCTGATGGCCTAAAATTATTTGCAAAAGAAACAACACTACCAGCAAGTGCCAATACAGGTATTTTTTTATTAGCTCCTTCTTTATCTTTCATATTGAGCTTAATAGGTTGGTCTGTTATACCTTTTTCTGAAGGTGCAGTTCTTTGTGACATCAATTTAGGTATATTATACCTATTTGCTATTTCATCATTAAACGTTTATGGTATTCTTTTTGCAGGCTGGTCAAGTAACTCGAAATATGCTTATTTAGGGGCGTTAAGATCTGCAGCTCAAATGATATCTTATGAAATATCTATAGGGTTTACTGTTTTAAGTGTTGTTATTTGTGCAGGCTCTTTTAATCTAAGCACTATCGTATTAGCACAAAAAAAAATTTGGTTTATTTTTCCATTATTACCTATTTTTATCATTTTTTATGTTTCAATGTTAGCAGAAACCAATCGACACCCGTTTGATTTACCAGAAGCAGAAGCAGAGCTAGTTTCAGGATATAATGTAGAATATTCAGCAATGACTTTTGCTTTATTTTTTCTTGGTGAATATGCTAACATGCTTCTTATGAGTACTCTTTCAGCTATATTATTCCTAGGTGGTTGGTTACCGCCTTTAGATATATTTTTTTTTAACATTATTCCAGGTCCTATATGGTTAAGTCTGAAAATTATTATTGGAGCTACTTTCTTTATTGTTACAAGAGCAACTTTACCAAGATACAGATATGACCAACTTATGTTCTTAGGATGGAAGTGTTTTTTACCTTTAACCTTGGGGTATTTATTATTTACTGTGGGAATATTAATCAGTTTTAATTGGTTACCTAATTAAAAATGTTATAAGGATCTGAATACGAAGCGAAATATAAAGAATTCGTAAAGGATTATTAAAAAGAAACTTATAAAAATTTGATTAAAGATATCTGGGGGACTAATAAATGTTGAAAACAATATAAAAAAATAATAATAAAGTTTACGAAACTTTTTTATCATTCTAATATTTGTATTAGCATAGTCCATCAAAAAAAACAATAACGTAAAAATTTGACAATAAAAAATGAACATATAGTAGAATTTCACATAAAAATCAAAATATTGATTTAATTTAGCTTCAAAATGTAAATTTATACTACTAAAATTTTGAAAATTAAAGAAAAAATCTCTCATGATAGGTATAAAAATATATTTAGAAATGCATATAGAAAGAAGCCAAACAAAAATTAATACTTTCAAAATGTAACGAAAGTAATAATATTCTTTTTTAAAAAGCCCACCGCTAGTAAAAACGAAAGTATGGTAAAAAAAATACACTAACGTCACTTGAAAATTTAAAAATAGGATAAGCTGAATATAAACAAGAAAGACTTCAGAAACATCTGTAAAAATAAAATAGTCAGTGTGAAATTCATTTCTTGTGAAAATTTCTGATTCTAAAAATAAAAATAATAAATTTTCTTTATAGGTGTAACCAACTATAAGCATGGATAAAGATGTTAAAAGTAACAAAAAAACTCTATTTTTTAACTCGATTATATATTTTTTCATATTTTTTAATAAAAGGAGAATAGTTCAGTTGGTAGAGCGTTGGTTTCCAAAACCAAAAGACAAAGGTTCAAGTCCTTTTTTTCCTGTTTTTTTTATTTAAGTAATTTTTAAAATCGTTTAAATAAACTGTGACCTTTTTTTTTAAATTAAAAAAATCTCCAAATAGAAGAAAAAAAACCAATATCACAATAATAACTTGTCTAAAACTAATATTTCTCATTTTTAATTATATGTTGTGTTGTAGAATTTAAAATTACGGAAGGCTTATAGTTCAGTGGTAGAACGTACCGCTCATAACGGTTTAGTCGTAGGTTCGAATCCTACTAAGCCTAATTATTTGTATATATAAAAATTTATGGAGCTTACTTTAAAGAATTATAAAATTCTAAAAACAAAAAATTATATAAAGACTAGTGATTTATTCTTTTTTTTCAACAGTATAAATCAAAATTCTACTGACGGGACCAGAACAGAACAAGAACTAAAAAAACTAAATCTTTCGTATTCCAAAATTTTTAATAAAACTTCAAAAAATCTTTTGAAAAATTCAGTTTATCAAAACATTGAACCATTAGTAAACGGTCTTACAGTTTTTATAAAACCTAGCAGCAAAAATAACAAAAACCTAACTATATCTAAAAAAAAATTATTAAGTCTAGAATCATTTGTATTTTTAGCTCTAAAGATGAATAAAAATGTTTATTCTTTAAACCAAGTTAAATATGCAAATTCATTAAAATATCGGGAAAGTAAATTGTTATTATATCAATTTAAGTTGACCAATATAAAATCTCATATTTTAAATAATTTATCGAAATAATGTGATTCGAACACATGACTTTCTGCTCCCAAAGCAGACACGCTACCGCTGCGTTATATTTCGAAAAACTGAAGAAAGCAGGATTCGAACCTACGATGAGAAAACTCAACAGATTTACAGTCTGCCGCTTTAAACCGCTCAGCCATTTCTTCGTGATTTCAAGTCTAAACACAAATTTGTAGACTTTATTTCTTTTTCTTAAATTTTTTACGTCGCATCTTTCGCTTTCTACACCCATTATGAGGGTGTAAATTAAATGTTTTGACACATTTTATGAAAAATCGTTTTTTTAACTTTTTAACTATCCAGGTTTTATTTATACCGACATTAGTTAAATGTAAAGCTACAGGTTTTCCTTTTAAGAATGCTAACTTTGAAACTAATATACGGTACAAATCTCTAAAAATCATGTATCGAGATTTTTTATTTTTACCTGAATACTTAACAGACCCTGCTGAGTAAAAGAATTTCAATTTTCCAGAAAAGTCCATGACGTGCAAAAGCGTATTGGATCTTGAAAACTTTAAATCGATAACATAAGTTATCAAATTATCCATAGAGTTTAATGGCTGTCTAGTATTATTAGTTAAAGAACTATTTAAATACTTGTAATTCTTTTCTTTCATATGAGATAAGAATTTTTCTTTATTTTTTAGCTGTTTAAGATATTGTTTTTTTAAATTAATAAATCGCAAAAATTTGTTTAAATCAAAAAATTTAGTATAATTTTTTTCACTCATTCTAAAATTAAAAAATAAAATAGTAAATGAATTTTAAAACTGAAAAGCTTACAACTTCTTCTCAAAGACATTTAGTACAGTTAGATAAAAAACATCTAGATAAGAAACCTTTTTTTAAAAAACACATAAAATCAATAAAACGGTCATTTGGTAGAAACAATTCTGGTAAAATTACCGTAAACCATAAAGGTGGGGGGCATAAACGAAAATATAGAACTATAAATTTTTATCGAACTAATCATTCCGTAGGAATCACCACAAGTATCGAATACGACCCTAACAGAAGTGCAAGCATTGCTTCAATATACGATACCGAACAAAAAAATTTTTTTTATATACTAGCTCCCAATGATTTAAAAATAGGAGATATAGTAAAATCTGGCTTAAAAGCAGAGCCAAAAATCGGTCACTCTTTACCAATTTCAAATATACCTGTTGGAAGCTATATTCATAACATATCACCAACAGTATCAAAACCTGCTCAGATTAGCAGAGCTGCCGGAACTTTTTCAAAATTAAAAGAAAAAACATTTAAATACGCCAAGATTGAACTTAGTTCTGGTGAAACGCGATTTATATCACCGCAGTGCTATGCAACTATCGGAATCGTTTCAAATGAACTTACCTTTTTGACAAAACTTGGAAAAGCCGGTAGGTCACGTTGGCTAAACAATAGGCCAACCGTACGAGGTGTAGCAATGAATCCTATTGATCACCCACATGGAGGTGGTGAAGGAAAAAAATCTGGAAAAGATAAAACACCTTGGGGAAAAAATAATAAGAAAGGTAAAACAAGCAAATCTAAAAATAAAGCAATAATAAAAAAATAAATGAGTAGATCTAAATGGAAAGGACCTTACATCGATCCAAAATACTTAAACTTAAAAAAAGCTAATCCAAAGAAAAATATATATTTTATGTCTAAAAACTCTGAAATAATACCAAAATTTGTTGGGTTAGACTTTCAAGTGTATAATGGAAAAAAATATATAGATATATCAGTTACTGATTCTATGATTGGACATAAGTTTGGAGAATTTGTACCTACACGGGCCAAATTTGTTTTTAAAAAAAAATCAAAAAAATAAAAAATGGGCAGAAAAGCTAATCCTATTATACTTAGAATAGATAAAACATACGCTTCAAAAGCTAAATACATTGAAAAAAAATCTTTAGAATCTCCTATCTACAATTTCAAAAATATAGAAATAGAAAACTTTATAAAGCAATTTTTTAATTCATATGGTCTTAGTGTTCATGATTTAAAATTGAGTTTTTTTAATAGCACACTTTATATTTTTGTATCTTATTTTTCGACGTTAAAAGCTAATTCTATTATTAAAAACGTAATTCATGAAGATCGAAAAATAAAGTTTCTACCTAAAAAAGTAAAATATTCAACAGACTACGTTAAATTAATAAATCATACAAGAAAACGTAATTTTTATAGAAAAGCTTTAGAAAAATATCAAGAAAATAATTCTGAATTACAGCCAAATGGTACAATCTTACCAAGTTCGAAAATAGCTAAAAATAGATTACTCGGTTTAAAAAGAATACCATCAGCTACAAGAGCTCGATTTTTAAAATATTTTGCAAATTATAATGTATCTAAAAAATACGATAATATTTCATCTTTTAATTCTAATACTTTTTTAACTAAATTTTTTGAAAGTCTATCTTTATTTACTAAACAAAAAATAAACTTTTCTTTGGTAATAAAACCAATCAATGCTGAAATTAAGCAAGAAATTACGAAAAAAAATATAAAAGCATTAAAGAAAAATTTAGTTAGACTTAGAAAATATGAGAAAAACAAGTTTTTCAAAGAAGGAATAGATATTATGTTTTTATCCGTGATACAAAAAAATTCTGCCGAATTATTAGCTAAATTTATTGCACAAGAGTTGCAAAAACAAAAAAGACATAATTTTTTTATCAGATTCTTAAAAAATACGTTAACACAGTTTCATACAAAAGCTTTTTCATATATTAAAGGAATCAAGATTCAAATCAAAGGTCGGGTCAATGGAGCTCCTAGAGCAAGACATAAAATTTTAGAAATTAAAAATGGTGTACCTGCGATGACGATAAACTCTAAAATTGACTACTTTGAAGCAGCTTCATTTACAGCTAATGGAACATTGGGTGTAAAAGTTTGGATATGTGAAAAGTAACAAATTAATATTATAAAATGTTTACAGGACCAAAACAAACTAAATATAAAAAAGCAAGAAAAGGACGGCTAAAAAAATTGGAATTTAAATCTAACAAGCTAAGCTTCGGAAATGTGGGAATGAAAGCTTTAGAATCGGGCCTTATAAACGCTCGACAAATAGAAGCCGCAAGAAAAGCAATAGTTAGAAAAATAAAACGAAAAGGGAAAATATGGATAAAAATTTTTCCTGATATATCAATTACATCAAAACCAACAGGAATAAGAATGGGTAAAGGTAAAGGACAATTTTCTCACTGGGCTGCTCGAGTTCGAGGCGGAACAACTTTGTTCGAAGTGACAGGCTTAAATTTTAACGTTGTTTTTAATGCCTTAAAAGCAGGCGGTGCAAAATTACCTGTTAGAACGAAAATTTTTATTTAATTCTATTCTTAGAAATAAAACGAAAGACACAGATAAAAAGTTTGACAATATGTTAAAAATATAATGTCGTTTATAAACCATACAATTAATGGTTATGTTACCACAATCAGCTAAATTTATCGGAGCAGGATTAGCAACAATTGGATTAGCAGGAGCAGGAGTAGGAATAGGTGCTGTATTCAGTGCTTTAGTTCTAGGTATTTCTAGAAACCCTTCACTGAAAGACGAGTTATTTAAAATGGCAATTTTAGGATTTGCTTTAACTGAAGCTATTGCTTTATTCGTTTTAATGATCGTTTTCTTATTATTATTCGCTGTTTAATAATTTTGTATTAAATAAAAGGGTATGTAGCTCAGTTTGGTAGAGCATTGGACTTTTAATCCACCGGTCCTGGGTTCGAGTCCCAGTATACCTAGCAAAATTAATATGTTAACTATCAATATAAATTATTTATTAATCACAACTTCTTTGGTTTTTGTTATTGGATTGGCAGGAATAATTTTTAATCGTAAAAATATTTTAATAACTATTATGTCAATTGAACTTTTATTACTTGCTATAAACTTAAACTTTGCAGCGTTTTCTATTTATTTAGATGATATTATTGGACAAATTTTTGTTATATTTGTACTAACAATAGCTGCTGCGGAGTCGGCAATCGGTCTTGCTATTATAACAGTTTTTTACCGATTAAAAAATTCTATTCAGTTAGATCCTATAAAAAAAAAACTAACTAATAAAATTTAATAAAAAATCCGAAAAAGACGGGACTCGAACCCGCAGTCTTCGACGTGACAGGTCGATGTTTTAACCATTAAACTACATTCTCTGTAAAAATAAAAAATGAAAATAAATAATAAAACTTCATTAATTGCTTATTTAATAGCATGTGGTATTTCAGTACCACACTACTGTTACCACAATGATTTATCTATAGCTGGAAATTGTAGAGTTTGTCTAGTAGAATTAAAGAATTCTATGAAACCTGTTGTATCCTGTGCTACAAACGCTAGTGCGGCTTTATATAATACAAGTGTTTATCATGATAGTGTTTTAATTAAAAAAGCCCGAGAAAATATTTTAGAATTTCTATTATTAAACCACCCATTAGATTGTCCTATTTGTGATCAGGGAGGAGATTGTGATTTACAAGATCAATCTTTATTCTTTGGTTTTACTAAGAGACGATTTTATAAATTTAAACGGATAGTAAGTGATAAAGATTTAGGGCCTATTGTTAAAACAGTAATGACCCGGTGTATTCACTGTACTAGATGTGTAAGATTTGCTAAAGAAATAGCTGGAGTTGAAGAACTTGGTATGTTTAGACGTGGAACACAGAGTGAAATTGGTACTTACGTGGATTTAGTTTTATCTTCTGAATTATCAGGAAACGTTATCGATCTATGTCCTGTTGGATCATTAACATCTAAACGATATTAAAAACTAAAAAACATCCATGAAACTGTTATTATTATGGATCATCTTTATTATTTTAATGAGTGTATCTGTTTTAGATAAAAGTAAAAAGCTTTCTACTCTTCTTTTTATACTATTTAGCTTGGCAATGTTGTATATTATATATATTTATAAACAATTACGAACAAAATAACTAATTACAAATCGGTGCTTTAACTCTTAAAAGTTTTCCTTTTGAACTAAGAGGATGGGATATTGAAAAGTTAGAAAGTATTGATCCAACAGACGGATTTGGATCAAATACAAGAGCGTATATAAGTAAAGATCAAGTTGTTCAGATTGAACCAGATTTTAATATACACTCTCAAAACACATGGCTAACTGATAAAGGCCGTCAATTTTTTGACGGAATATTTGGAATTTGGGAAGCTGATGGAAATAAAAATCAAGATTTAAACAATAAGTCTTGGTTTAACATTTTAAAACAATTAGTAGAAACATTATATGTCTTTGAATATTGTAAAACTCAACAGAGTAAAAATAATTTTTTTCTTATTGTTTTTGAAAATTTAAGCATTGAAGTACTAAGTTTGCTAAATATTTTAGAGCAAAAAAAATCTTTCATTAAAATTAAGCGAGCTGAAAATATTAATAACAATAATGATTTAGAAGCTAGTCTTCAGCTTAATTCAAGTACAAGTAAAGCTGGATTAGCAAACTCTTCATTATGTTTGTTAATCTCTTGTAACCCAAGATATGAAGGATATTACTTAAATTTAAACCTAAGACAAAGATTCTTTAAAGGTAACTTTAAATGTTTAATCATAGGTTCATTAATTGATTTAACATTTCCCGTATCTTCATTAGGATCAAATACATCGGTATTAAAAACAATTTTAGAAGGAAATAATTTGGCTTGCCAAGAGTTTAAATCAGCAAAAAATCCAGTTATAATTTACAACTATGAGTTGTTAAAAAGAAACGGAAATAAAAATAATACAGAAAACTTATTAAATCTACTAAAATACGCTCAAGTTTTTAACAAAGTTTGGAATGGAATAAATGTATTAAGTCCTTCACTTTCTGAAGTAGGAAGCCAATCAATGTATAACTTTGGCGCACTAAATAGTAAAGATTTAAGTAATTTTAGTTCTGTCTATTTTTTAAATGTTTCACTGAATAATGTTTCAAATTTAAAAAAAATAACTGAGTTAAAGCTGCTGAAATATTCAAATACAAATACTCAAAACTCGTTATTTTTAAATCAGAGTAACGATAAAAACTTAGAGTTATACAACGAATTATTTTCAAACTCTAAAAATTTAAGTCATTATCTTCATTTACCTTCTACTATATTTTACGAGAATGAAGAAACTTTTATAAATACCGAAGGATTTGTGAAAAGAACTACAAAACTTATTTTTCGAAAATCAGCAAAAAGTAACTGGCAAATTTTAAGAAGAGTTTTAAAATCTTTAAGAACTCAAGTTACATTTTTAAACAATAAAGATAATAATTTAATTATTTTTAATTCCAAAAAGCTTTTAAATTTTAAAAATTATATTTATTTTCACTACCAAGCAACTCAAACTTTAACAAATTTAAACTTTTATTTAGGTATTAAAAATGAAAGTTTTGTAATCTTGAACAACAACTCTAATTTTAAACAGAGACGTTCAAAAATAAAATTAACAAAGTTAAAATATTGGTTAGATGACTTTTTTAGTGGAGGTAAAGATGAATATAGTCACAAATCACTTGTTTTAGCGAATTGCTCAAAAATCCTAAGGGCAAAAGCTACAAACTTTTTTAGTTAAAAATTTTAAGAACAATTAACTCAATTGGTAGAGTGTTTCGCTTACAACGAAAAGGTTAGCGGTTCGAGTCCGTTATTGTTTATTTTCCAAAAATACATTTTTATTTATAAATAAAGTCCCTATCGTCTAGTGGTTAGGACGCTGACCTTTCACGTCAATAACATGGGTTCAAATCCCATTAGGGATGATATAACTAGTTTTGTACCCTTTACAATTGCAATCTTTTTAGTACAATATCTAAAATAAGTACACTATCAGAGATTTATTCTATTATTCTTGAAATTAAATTAGCCACCTTCACGACTAATATCAAATAAACTCTTTGCACCGTCAAAAATATTATACTGTTTAGTATTAGCTGCTTGATCTAATATTTTAGACTCAACAGATTTCATTGCATAATTATGAGTGTCCTTTAATAATTCTTTATCTTGAACTGATAAGCTAACTTCAGCTAATTTTTTTGAAGGAATTATAAAATTGTAGAACATTGTACCCAAATTTAGACAATTTGTAAAAATGTTCGCAACGCCGATAATAGAACCCGCTATTCTTATAATGTTATCGAATTGATTAATAGTCTTTGACCTAGATAATTCTTGCAACAACAATGAATTTTCAGCTTTGTATTGCGCATTCGCTTCTTGTATAGTTCGCAATTCCAAATTTAGTGTATGATTTTCTAATTTTAAAGAATCTAATAATTCTTTATACATAGTATTTTCAACTACAAGCAAACTTTTTTCTTGATATAACGCAGAATTTTGTTGAAAATAAGTTATTAAAGAATAAAAGAAAGATTTAAATTCCGACCAGATTTCTGTTATTTCATTTAAATAAAGACTCGCTGCATTATAAAGAACAGGAATTTTTAGAGAAGAACCTGGCACAACAAGAATAATTTTTGAAACTAAAATACTCATAAATATTAACCTTGTTATAACTGCATAAGAAGGAGTAAGATTTAGTATAAGTAGATAAAATTCTTTGATTATTATTTCTATTGGCTCAAAGAATGGCTTTAAAATTGTTTTAGTTGACATTTTATGATTTGTGTAGAATTAACAAATTTAAATAAACATTAGATATTAGAAAAACTAAAAAATAAAATTTCTAAAAATTTATCAAACCAATCATTCCGACTTTGAGTAAAGCTTAGATTTAACTGATGAGTATTATTTTGTGAAATCGTTAAAAGATTGCCTGAATTTTCATTAATCACATAACCACAAATCGCAAGACTAGTCGATTGTATAACAAATAAACAAGATCGTTTTACAAAAGGCGACATTTTTTTAAAACTAGTTTTTAAAAACTCTGGTAACTTGGGTAACATATACTCTGATAGTTTAGGAATGTAATATTTTAATTGTAATGATTCTCGCACAGTTTTAAAAAAGTAATTAGTTTCTGTTTTCGCGATACCTACTGATAAGTTAGTATTATGAAGTATTTTAATTAAAGTCATTGCAATCGCCGCATATTTTAATCGGTTAGGATCCACATTATTATCTTGAAATAATTCGTA